TCCATAAAAAATTCCGATCTTGATCTTGCTAAGGATCCCGAGATGGATTCATTAAATATAAACTTTAATGAACAGAGTCGAGAAAAAAATCGTTTTTTTTTTTTTTTACAATAAAAATTACAATAAAAAATAGATTATCAATCGATTTTATAATAATGCAAGGATTACCAGTAATCTGCCTTGCTATCATTAAAGTGATATCCATATAGATATCAATATATTACTTGTGACTTTCTTTGTTACAAAACACTAATTTGAATCGAAAATTGAAATGATTAAAATGAAATCATAAGAAGGAATATGTAAGCTACCCGCTTGATTTCCATGGGATTGTAGTTCAATTGGTCAGAGCACCGCCCTGTCAAGGCGGAAGCTGCGGGTTCGAGCCCCGTCAGTCCCGGCGGATTCAATAAAAAAAAAAAGACATAAACTCCCCTTTTTGTTTCTGGGCAAGGGGATCAAAATGGTTTCGGTTATCTTTTTGTTTTATTTTTTTTTTTTCATCAAGTAAAAGAAAGGGGTATTTCTATAGCACCACTTTAGAGACATATGTAAATTAGTATAATTACAATTATTCAGAACATTCAACACTTCAAGAACGAGATACTGTAAGGGGTTTCTTCTTTTTGTCAATTAATCTCCCATTAACTCGTGTAGGAAAATGAAATAGGATAGCGTATAATACGTTTGCCAAGAGTACCTATATATACTTTGGTTTCTATGAAGTCAAGGAAGTGAAAATAGTTCGAATCCAACTAAGGAAAGAGGATATTTAAAAAATAAAGATCAAATTAGTCTTCCCTAATGAATATGCTCTTTTTAAAGATTAGAGTCGATGTCGAAGAAAAACTCGTAAGAAAATTTAAATAGTTCATTTTTTGGAATATTTTACTTTTTTTACCGGGACTCGTCTTTATCACATTTCCTTTGTTTTCCAAAAAGATCATAGACCCTTACAAAATTTTTTAAATTTCAATTTGAAATTTCGTACTTGTTTTCTCTATTTGATTTCTATTGTTTAGTTAAGGTTCTTTAGAAACTCTTTTTGTAAACAATCGAAGTCGAAAAGGTTTTTTAGGATATTTCATCAGATGATTGTACAAGGAAAGTAAAGTACTAGGTTGTAGAAAAGAAAGCGGTGAAAAAGAATAATAAAGAAATATTTTTTTATTGGATCAGGAATCTCATTATGTATTCGGTGTGGATAAAAGATCTTCCTATGTTATACTATTAAATTCTTGACGATGAATCGATTTGATAGTTCCGATATTGTTATTCATGATATTTCTTTCATTCGATATCATCGAAATATAATTAATCTGAGTGAGTTTACAAGCGAAAGATTTCTCATCTCTATGGGATTAAATCCCGAGGTATTCCAAAGAAAAAAAATAAATAATAAACGATTAAATTATGGAAGTCAATATTCTTGCATTTATTGCTACTGCACTCTTCATTCTCGTTCCTACTGCTTTTTTGCTTATAATTTACGTAAAAACGGTTAGTCAAAATAATTAATTTGAATACAATTTGACTATCAATGAAAAAAAAAGATGTCAATTTCTCGTCTTAAATGAAAGGAATGCATTAGATTCAGTAGTATCCTAAGGGGCCCGCTAGTATGGTAGAAAGAGATCTCTTTCTACCATACTAGCCATTATGGTTATTGTAATGTATAAAGATACAAGTGAAATATCTTAATATAAAGGAATCCACCCATATCTCTCTTTTTCTTTATAAATGTAAATATAAATGAAATAGAATATGAAATGTATGTACATACTTTCTAAATTTCATTTGTTTGTTTGATCCATTTAATACGGATAATCCGAATTCGATGGAAACCTATTGAGATTTCGAAAAGGGGTTATCCCATGAATGGTTAACGGTGTAAACCCTGATATAAAAATATCAAATGAGTCAATAAAACAAAACATAAATCCAATTTCTAAAAAAAAATCTTAAAAAAAATTGCCGGCCGGTCTAGAAAACTAAAACAATTGATACAGGTTGATAGAGTTTGATTATTATCGCAATTAGGAGTACTTCTAGAGTCCACTTCTTCCCCACACTACGAGAGAGAGGGAAAATGTAAAAACTACCATTAAACCAGCCCATGCGAGACTTACTATATCCATGTGAATTCTGTCCCCTATTTCTATGAATATGAAGAAACTTTTCCATTATTGTTCACTAATAATAGTGAAATCACTGGTGCAGAGTCAAAAAAAGGGAGAGATATTTGGTCACCATTGATGAACTACTCTAAAAAATCCACTTATCTTATAATGAGTTATTCTTAATTATAGAATTTCTAGTAGAATCGACAAGATTTAAACACAAGTAAACAAATACTTTTCGAAGTATCCAAGGAATCTGACTCATATGTAGAAAGAATCATATTTTTTCTTTCTTTTATCGTTATTTGAAGTAAAACGAAAGGCAATTCTCCATCTAATCTAATATTGATTGAATGTCTGAGCATTCCGAGACTTTCATG